TTTTTAAAGACCCATTCAAGGAACAAACGATCCGTCTCTCGAGACTAGTGGATTCACAGATCTACTTATTTACTTTCATCAACTAATCTTATTCTTGTATTTTGTTCGTGAGATTGAGAAAAAAATCAAAATTTTTATGTATTCTTCTAATTTCTATGTACATTAAACTACTAGAGTATCATGTCTTTTATTACTTTAGAGAAAAATCAAACTCGCAGAGTTTATCTTTTCAGGGGTTGAAAGACGAAATACGCATCCAATTTTTTTTTCATTTAGTTTTCTCTATCAGAACCAAAAAATAATTAATTTTCCTATAATTGAATTCTTTAATTCAATACAATATAAAATAATGAAGACTGTAAATAAAAGTAGTTTTATTACATTGATTTTTATTCTACATTGCATTGTCAGAACAAAAATAGCGTATACATACATTTTGGATCCATTCAGCCATGATCTACTAACTCTTATTCTACCTAATATTCTATATATCATATCTAATTTAGATGGATATCTAAATTAGATATATAGTATATAGAATTTAAAACTAAAAATAGAAAAAATTGGAATAAGAATAAAAAAGAATATTCAAAATAGATCAAAAAAGAGAAAACTGTAGATATAAAGAAAAATTTTCCTGCGTTCTGGAATCAAAGAAGGATAGAGAAAAATTATTTTCTATGTCTAAAGAATAATAATTAACTCCTAAGCATTAAATCGGAAATATTGACAGATTCCTGCAGACTCCAAAGAAAAGAAAAGAAAAGAAAGACCCGCTGTTCCGATTTAATCTATATCGATATCGCATTTTCATATCAGAATAGTAGATAGAGGAATAATTCAATAGGTTAGGTTCACTTACTTTTTCTTTTGTTGATTTCAAATCTTTACTTTTTTTGATTGTTTGATTTTACTAATGTAAAGTCAAATAGTTGTAGGGATAGTTGGCGATTCAAAAGAAAATTTCCAATTTATCTGATTAGAAGAATAACTTGTTTTAATTCTAAGTCATTTTTCTAATTATACGCTTTTTTATTACAAATATTAACAATTTATCTATTATACCTTCAAATATGAACACTCTCGCTGGGATAAAAGCCCCTTATCGGATTTGAACCGATGACTTACGCCTTACCATGGCGTTACTCTACCACTGAGTTAAAAGGGCCTTTATCTTGTTTTATTCCGGAAAAACCCCTAGGAGTTTAGTGAATGTATTTAATTAGAACATATTTATAGATATCTATTTTATTTGCATAATGCGTTATTTCCAAATGATACATTTTATTTACCCAGTGAGTATGGGGTAACCTAGCAAATGTTGGTAAAATCAAAAAGGGTTTTTGACATTGTATTTTCTAAATATAAATCTAATTCAATTCAATGAATGGGCTTAAGACCGACTCTAATTGAACTAACACCCATGATGAAAAGATAATACATGGACCCACTAATTCAACATGGATTCAAGATCTTTTCGCAAGTCGTTTATGAATAGGTTCTCTGAACCAAATTCTAAAAAAAAAAAGCGAAACTATAGATTTTAGATATAGTAAATAAAATCGAAATTCTAGTAGATAATATCTAGATAATATAGTAAAATAGAGTCAAGTCAATAAAGTTGAAAAAAGAAGAGAAGAATAGAATGCTTAGCTTATATATAAATTATAATATCGAAATATCGACGAAATATCGAATGGAATGCCAATTATAATGAAGGATTCATGAATAGACAAAAAATTCTATGGAATCCCGAAAGGCGAAAAACTTCTTCGGATATAGGCAGACTATATCATTCTATATTGACAATTTCAAAAAACTGCTCATACTATGAGCATAGTGTGCTGGTGGTCGGGCAAAGAGGCCCCCATCGTCTAGTGGTTCAGGACATCTCTCTTTCAAGGAGGCAGCGGGGATTCGACTTCCCCTGGGGGTAGGGTATTACGAAAGGAAATTGATTGATCAAGAATTATCAGTAAGCCCAGAATTGATTCTTCCCTGGGTCGATGCCCGAGCGGTTAATGGGGACGGACTGTAAATTCGTTGGCAATATGTCTACGCTGGTTCAAATCCAGCTCGGCCCAAAAATCAGCTAATTCACACACATGAAATGATATAACTCCCTTGTTATCCAGAAATGTCTGATACGAAAAAAGGAAAAGTCCCATTTTTTCCCACCCGCTATTTGCGACTCTTTTTCCTTTTTTTTTTTTAGTCTTATCTTGGTGATGATCCATATTCATACCATAATCTGTAAGTATAAAGTCTAAGAAAAAGAGTTTTTTCTTTACACTTTACATTAGTTTATTCTTTCTTTTTTTCATTGAAAGGTTGATTATCTATCCATTTTGAAATAAGAAGGAAAGGATTATGAGTAATCCTTACTACTCTTAGCATTGCTATGTGTATATCAATAGATTATCACTCACGTCTCCGTTAGAAGACGACAATTCTAATCTAACTAAGCTAAATATAAAGTTTTTGAATGAAATCATAAGAATATCTATACCGTCTACTTGATTTCCCCGGGATTGTAGTTCAATTGGTCAGAGCACCGCCCTGTCAAGGCGGAAGCTGCGGGTTCGAGCCCCGTCAGTCCCGACAGATCAAAACCCGCTACAAAAAAACACAAATATCTGTCCACTTTCTTTGTTTTTTGTAAAAAAGTTAACAAATAGAAGAATTTTATTCTCAAGCGATCCTTCTTTTATTTTTCACTTTTGGATTTATTATTTATTAATTGTTTCTTTATTTGTTATTTGTTTGCTGAGAAATGAAAAACGAAACAAATAACAAATAAAGAAATTCCATTTTGTTTCCTAATAATGATTGGACGTAGAGAAAGGTATGTGGATTAGTACATACAATTAAAGAGAGTGTCTTGTTGAGGATTTCAAAAAAAAAAGAATATGATACTGGGAGTCTGGGATTTTCGATTCCTCCGACTTCTTGTAATGGAAATTACATTAAAGTGCCCTATGTTCGTCGGGAACACATGTAAAAATTTCATTTTAATTTTTAATTTGAAATGATCTATCTCAATCACACCTTTTTTGTTTGATTAGCTTCTTAGAAGGAGTTAAGTTATAACCCCCTTTTCTATTTTGCTTATATGTTTAGGTTTGTTTGTAACCAATGGAAGTGTAAAGGCGGTTAGATGATACTTCATCAGATGCGAAAGCAGTAGTTTATATAAAAGTAAAGAATGGAAAAAGGGTAGAAAAAAAGTAAAAAAAAATTTCATTCAGTATGGATAAAAGATTCTCCTGTGTTATACTATAATAACTATGTTATACTATTTAATTGTCGACGATGAATCTATTCGTATTCGATCGTATCGTTCAGATTCATATATTCTTATTGATCATATTGATATTGAATTTACAGGGGAAAGATTTATCATCTCTATGGGATTAAATCCCGAGTTATTGCGAAGTAAATAAAAATAAAATAAATGGTGAGATTATGGAAGTAAATATTCTCGCATTTATTGCTACTGCATTGTTCATTCTGGTTCCTACAGCTTTTTTACTGATAATATACGTAAAAACCATCAGCCAAAGTCAAGGCGATAAAGTGGAATGAAACTTTACTTCTTAATTCTTGTCACTGATTGAAGAAATAAAGAAGGGTAAAGGATTAGAATTTCACGTTTTAAATGAATTAATGAACGGACTAGAATCAACAGTCTTTTCTAGGAGATCTGATCGTAGGAGTATAGTATGAGTATGGTAGAAAGAAAAATAAATCTTTCTACCATATTCTCATTTCTCATTATTGGTATTCTATTGGAGTGTATGTAGTGCCTAAAGGTGTACTGTATAACGGTGTAGGCTTAATATGGATCAAGCTACAATCTAATATCTATTTTCATACATGTCTATATGAATTATATGGATGTAATGTACAGAGCCCTCCTATTTCGTTTCTCGGCTTCATCCATTTTGATTCCACCCACTCACTCTGAAATAGAAGGAATCATTTTATTCCGCAGTTCAATTTTCAATAATTGAATTAGTGGTACCTCTGCTCTAGAGTCCACTTCTTCCCCATACTACAAGTGAAAGTGAAAATGTAAAGACTACCATTAAAGCAGCCCAAGCGAGACTTACAATATCCATGTGAATTCTATCCCCTATCTCTATGAAGGAATTATTCCATTATTATTCAATAATAATAGTCGAATTATTGGCACAGAGTCAAAAAAATATTTTGCTCCATATTGGTATTGGTGAAACAATTCTATTTTAATAAGTTCGTATATGATTTTGTTTTCTTTTCTATATTTAATAGAAATAGACCTATTTTTCAATTGAAAGAATACCTTTTTTTGTATAAAAAAGTTGAAAATAAAAGTAACAAAAGCCAATTAATAATTAATCCATTCAATCAATCTAATTAGATTGATTGAATGGATTAATTTTAGTAGTACTCAGAGATTTTTATGATTTTGCAGACAAAAAACTTGCGTCATTTTCGAAAATACTAATTAACTTACTCCCGGCCTAACCAAAGACTCAATCAGTAGTGGAGAGGCCGATTTACAGATTCCCTTACTAAAAGTTTTCCGTGAATTCGAAAGGATTTAGAGCATTTTATAGAACGGGCCCTTCTGATGTTTCCGTTGAGGAAAAGGCAAGTTCCATCAGCAAAACACAAAACAATAGGGTATTTCGAGTCTTTTTTTGTTGATCAGGCGACACCCAGATTTGAACTGGGGAAAAAGGATTTGCAGTCCCCCGCCTTACCGCTCGGCCATGGCGCCAAGACGCTACAAAATCGATGCAAATATTCTCCAGGAGGGGAAATTATTATGGCCCTTTCTCCTGTACTCCCGCTTTTCTTCATCTTAATCCTTTTCCTAAAATAAGTGTAATACTTCCTTGTTTTTGGATTGGATCTATCTTTTCGATTGACTGTATAGTATTTCAAAACACACAATATCTAACCCCCCCTTTTTTTTTTTATTGAGTCGAGAAACCTAATATGGATTTTCAGTCACAAAAGCCAAAATTCAGGTAAAATTTTGACCATTAACCGTGTGACTCGGAATTCATGAACCATTCTTGGAGTTGAATCTAAAAAGGTTTTGTCCCAATACCCAATAAGAAAAAAGAAAAATGAATTGATACAGAACTAATCAAGATTCAAAAAAACGACTTCTCAATTATAAGATCAATTATGCATATATGTAAACCCCACAGAACCTCAATTTTATTAGATATATATATCTAATAAAATTGAGGTTCTGTAATATGATTTTTATCTATAGAAAAAAAATAACTTTGATACAGCACGACATATGTTATCCAAAATATAATTTCTATAATAGAAGTCGTTTTTTGAATCTCGATAAGGAACAGATATGTATAGAAAGCTGGCGTCATATCTACAAATCTTTAATAAATTTTCATAAATACTAGTCTTCTTACACAATTAAATCTTATTATATGAATTAAACTCAAAACAAAAATAGATAAAATTTCTATGCATAGGCGAATCCTCCTTTTTTTAACTGAAGTATGAAATCTAGAAAAGGTCAAATGTTAATCATCTCGATCTTTTTTCTTATTATTCTTTCTTTCTCTCGGACAAAATATAAAACATAGATCCATTTCTTTTTCTGGTACTTAATCGGATTGTAATATGTAATATCATAATAACGATAAATGGTCAAAATGGAATCCCTTTTTTTGATTCTATACAAAGCTGTAAAAATCCATATCATATGATAAGTCTCAGTTAAGTGTTAAGTAAAATACGTAAAATTTATTAATTTATTTCCAGTTGTATCTGTTAAAAATTCCAATTTTGGAATAGAATTCTCTTTATTCCCCGTTCATATTCCGTATCAATATTCTATATCCTATATAAAGTTATATAGTTAGATAAAATTTCATGTGATTCAGTAAACAGAATATCAATTCCATCGTTGCTAGATCAATCCATATGATTCGATAAAGAATGGTTCAATAATGGGATTTTTTCTATAAATGAGAAATGAAAAATGCTCAGGGATGAAAATGAGGGAACGTCTACAATACCTGGGTTTAATCAGATACAATTTGAAGGTTTTTGTAGGTTTATTGATCATGGCTTAACAGAAGAACTTTCTAAGTTTCCAAAAATGGAAGATACGGAGCAAGAAATTGAATTTCAATTATTTGTGGAAACATATCAATTAGTGGAACCGTCGATAAAAGAAAGAGATGCTGTATATGAAGCAATCACATATTCTTCTGAAGTATATGTATCCGCGAGATTAATTTGGAAAACCAGTAGGGATATGCAAGAACAAACAATTTTTATTGGAAACATTCCTATAATGACTTCCCTGGGAACTTCTATAGTAAATGGAATATACAGAATTGTGATTAATCAAATCTTGCAAAGCCCCGGTATCTATTACCGGTCGGAATCGGACCATAACGGAATTTCGGTCTATACCGGCACCATAGTATCGGATTGGGGAGGGAGGGTAGAATTAGAAATTGATAGAAAAGGGAGGATATGGGCTCGTGTAAGTAGGAAACAGAAAATATCTATTCTAGTTCTATCATCTGCTATGGGTTTGAATTTAAGAGAAATTTTAGAAAATGTTTGCTACCCTGAGATTTTCTTGTCTTTCCTAACTGAGAAAGATAAAAAAAAAATGGGGTCAAAAGAAACTGCCATTTTAGAATTTTATCAACAATTTACGTGTGTAGGCGGAGATCCTATATTTTCTGAATCCCTATGTAAGGAATTACAAAAAAAATTCTTTCAACAAAGATGTGAATTAGGAAGGATTGGTCGACGAAATATGAACCATAGACTGAATCTTGATATACCTCAGACCAATATATTCTTGTTACCGAGAGATATAGTGGCGGCTGCGGATTATTTAATTGGAATGAAATTTGGAATGGGCGCACTTGATGATATGAATCATTTAAAAAATAAACGTATTCGTTCGGTTGCGGATCTCTTACAAGATCAATTTGGATTGGCTTTGGCTCGTTTAGAAAATATGGTGAGAGGCACTATATGTGGAGCAATTAGACATAAATTGATACCGACTCCTCAGAATTTGATAACTTCAACTCCATTAACAACCACTTATGAATCTTTTTTCGGGTTACACCCATTATCTCAAGTTTTTGATCGAACTAATCCATTGACACAAATAGTTCATGGTCGAAAATTGAGTTATTTGGGACCGGGAGGATTGACAGCGCGAACTGCGAATTTTCGAATACGAGATATCCATCCTAGTCATTATGGACGCATTTGTCCAATTGACACGTCTGAAGGAATCAATGTTGGGCTTATTGGATCCTTAGCAATTCATGCGAAAATAGGTAATTGGGGATCTCTAGAAAGCCCATTTTATGAGATCTTTGACGAATCAAAATCAAAAAAAAACCGGATGCTTTCTTTATCACCAAATAGGGATGAATACTATATGATAGCAGCAGGAAATTCTTTGGCACTCAGTCGAGGTATTCAGGAGGACCAGGT